GAAGAATATACTGCTCTTAGAGAATGTATCACTTTGGGAATTCCAACCATTTCTTTAATCGATACAAATTGTAATCCCGATCTCGCGGATATTTCTATTCCAGCAAATGATGACGCTATAGCTTCAATTCGATTCATTCTTAACAAATTAGTATTCGCAATTGGTGAGGGTCGTTCTAGCTATATACAAAATTCTTGATTAATAATAAGATAAATAAATCAATTTTTTTTGAGGGAGGGGCTCCCTGTATTGCGATTTAAAAAATCGGTTACTACTCCTGAATCGTACAAAAGAAAAAGAGATAAAAGGGGATATTGTGTGATTAGTTTAGTTGGTATCCAAAACTAAAATATAAAATTCAAGTAAATAAGTAAAAAAAAAAGGGGGATCTTGAATCAAAATAATTTAAAGTTCTTATTTCTGTCAGAGGGCAATATGAATGTTTTATCATGTTCCATCAACACACTAATAAAAGAAGGGTTATATGAGATATCTGGTGTAGAAGTAGGCCAACATTTCTATTGGCAAATAGGGGGTTTCCAGGTCCATGCCCAAGTCCTTATTACTTCTTGGGTTGTAATTGCTATCTTATTAGGTTCCGCAGTCCTAGCAATTCGCAATCCACAAACCATTCCAACTGACGGCCAAAATTTCTTTGAATTTGTCCTTGAATTCATTCGAGACGTGAGTCAAACCCAGATTGGAGAAGAATATGGTCCATGGGTTCCCTTTATTGGAACCCTGTTTTTATTTATTTTTGTTTCTAACTGGTCAGGAGCCCTTTTACCGTGGAAAATTATCCAGTTACCTCAAGGGGAGTTAGCAGCACCAACGAATGATATAAATACGACGGTTGCTTTAGCTTTACTCACATCAGTAGCCTATTTTTATGCGGGTCTTAGCAAAAAAGGATTAGGGTATTTCAGTAAATACATTCAACCAACTCCAATTCTTTTACCCATTAACATCTTAGAAGATTTTACAAAACCCCTATCACTTAGTTTTCGACTTTTCGGAAATATATTAGCCGATGAATTAGTCGTTGTTGTTCTTGTTTCTTTAGTACCTTTAGTGGTTCCTATACCTGTCATGTTCCTTGGATTATTTACAAGCGGGATTCAAGCTCTCATTTTTGCCACTTTAGCTGCGGCTTATATAGGTGAATCTATGGAAGGTCATCATTAACTCTTTTTTTTTTCAAATATTCTTTCTTTTTTAAGTTAGCCAAATGATAGAATAGTTGGTTTACGTTATGTAAGAAACACTTGTATATGTGATATTTGATATTGACTAGGTATATATGAGTTAAAGATCCATATAATCTGCCCTACTACTTTTGTGAATTTCGATTTAGATAGGGCTTCGATTAGAAGTTCTTTCTTTTTATCTGTGAATTGGCTGAAAAAACGATAAAAAAAAAGAACGACGAATTCAAAGAATGGTTCACAAAAAATAAATGGCATAAAATAAAAAAGTCGTATATATATTTGGAATTTTCAAAAATCCCGTGGATAGGAACTACTATCAAAGTAATTCTTATGATTCAATAATATTATTATATTATTTCAATTAAAGTTTTTGGCTATTTTGGCTGGATGAATCTTAGCGATTAATTAATTATAATTACGTCCTAAGTCGTTGGATGATTGTATCATTAACTATTTCTTTATTTTTGGTGTGAGGAACTTATCATGAATCCACTGATTTCTGCTGCTTCGGTTATTGCTGCTGGGTTGGCTGTTGGGCTTGCTTCTATTGGACCTGGAGTTGGTCAAGGTACAGCTGCGGGTCAAGCTGTCGAAGGTATCGCGAGACAACCTGAGGCAGAAGGAAAAATACGAGGTACTTTATTGCTTAGTTTGGCTTTTATGGAAGCTTTAACAATTTATGGCCTGGTTGTAGCATTAGCGCTTTTATTTGCGAATCCTTTTGTTTAATCCTAGAAATCAAAAAATTATGGATTTTTTCATAGTTTTTTTAATTCTATCAAGATTTAACTCCTACAATTATTCATTGAGACAACAATCCTTGGGAAGGACTAATTTGAGGATGCGGAATTAGCACATCGATTCGCTTTCTTCCTTCCCCTTATTCTTTTAGTTTAATGGAAACTTTGTTTTAAGGAGTGTTGCGAAAAAAGGAGGTTTAGGTTTTTTGAAATTGACATAAAACTTGGTCTCAAATTCTAGCTTAATTCTAATAAGTCTCATTATTATTATTGAAAATTAAAAATTTTGGAAAATACATTTGTAAATAGAATAGGTTTTTGATTCTGTTTACAAATATCCAAATAGGTAAATTAAATTATAAATTATTAAATTCAATTTTCTTTTTATTGAAAATAAAAAGAATAAAAAAAAGGACAGAGTTCTTTTTTTATAGTTTAGCTAGAAGAGGAGATTATATGAAAAATTTAACCGATTCTTTCGTTTACTTGGGTCACTGGCCATCCGCCGGGAGTTTCGGGTTTAATACCGATATTTTAGCAACAAATCCAATA